TAATTCACGGGGTTTTTTAAATCCACCTGTGAGATACACACGAAATACGTGCAGGATCATCATTAGAACCATCATACTTGCTGACCATCGATGAACCGATCGGATTAACCAACCAAAGTTGGCCTCCGTCATTATATATTGAACAGAGGAAAAAGCCTCTGTAACGGTTGGTCGGTAGTAAAAAGTCATAGCAAAACCGGTAGCAACTTGTACTAAAAAACAAGTAAGTGTAATTCCCCCTAAACAATAAAATATGTTGACATGAGGAGGAACATATTTACTCGTTATATCATCCGCAATTGCCTGAATCTCAAGACGTTCCTCAAACCAATCATATACTTTATTGAGATAGGTAACTAGCTCGACTCCCCCTCCGAGAACCGTATATGAAAATTTCATCTCGTACGGCTCAAGCAGAAACACACAAATTTTCAACGGATATTAGAAAAAAAAGGTTCAAAACTTCATCAGCCACAGGATTGTATCAATTTGCCTTGAAGATATTAAATAAGAAAAATCCAGAATTTCTTCTTTGTGATGATAATGCCAAAAACCTCAAGTTAGCTCATCTGTCTTTCTTTCCCTTATGTTGATCATTAGAGGCCTCTTGACTTTTCTCTTCCCTATTTTTTATTTATTTTATTTATTTTACTAGTAAAATAAATAAAAATTTATAGTGGTTTTCTAATAGAAATTATCTTGTTGCGATCCTATAAATCAGTTCAATTAAAACCTTAGATTCATACTAGAGCCACGATGATTGAGTCTCAAGCTAAACAAAAGGCAAGGGTTCTTCGAATAAGAACCGCTTGATGATCATTTATTGAATTGGTGTAATGACTCGACAAAATCGAGAGAAAAAAAGTTGTCTTTTGGGCAAACAAAATTGGAAAGAAGAAAAGTTCTTTTTTTATTAAGAACTACTTGAATTTTTTTTTTTTTTCAGTCTGGTTGCGAGGTCTAAATAGTGAGTATGAATCATAGTTCCATTTTTTTTTTCTTGATCCACTCTATGTATTTCGTGTTCCAGATACTAGAATAAATAATATCCGACGAATTAGAATCATCTTGATAGAGAGAACAGGCCCTTTCTATGTATTATCAATAGGATCAATTCTAACAAGTCACACACTCATATTCCAGAGATACCAAAACAAAAAAATCCACGGTCGAACTACCAGAATGTCTAGAAATGTGGAGCTTAAAGCAGAAAGACCCTTTTTGGATGGAAAAACTATGACTTCATAGTTTTAGTTAGTAGAAACCTAATTCATTAAAATTCCGTCCAGTAAAACAGAAGAATTATAAATTTCTAAAATGATAGATAGGAATATCGCGAATAAAGCCATTGCAACCCCCATAAAAGGAGTAGTCCCCCAACCCGGAGCGACTTTCCCATATTCCGAATTCAAGGGTTTCAATAAACTACCTGCGCCAGTTCGTTTTGGCCTAGGTCTAGAACTATCTTCAACGGTTTGTGTAGCCATAAATTCTATTTAATCATTGGTGTTGACTTTGTATACTATTCCGTTGTAGTTGTAAATACACGATCTTTATCATAGATCCATTGTAATCTTGAAATTCGATAAAAATGGAAACAGCAACTTTAGTCGCCATCTCCATATCTGGTTTACTTGTAAGCTTTACTGGGTATGCCTTATATACCGCGTTTGGGCAACCCTCTCAACAATTAAGAGATCCATTCGAAGAACATGGGGACTAATTGAAGTAAGAAGTCTCCCAGCTGGGAGACTTCTTACTTCAATTAAATTATTTCATTTTTTAGTCGGAACCTTAGGTGGTTCTCGGAAGAAGATAGCGAAAAAAATTATCCCTAAAGTCGAAACTAAAAGGAACGTATAAACCAATGCTTCCATAGATTCGATCGTGGTTTATTTACAATTATAACTTCCACACCTATTCACTTGTCATTTGGGATCATTTCCCATATAAAAAAAAGAAAAAGAGTCAAAGAAAGGACAGGAGATGTTTCCCATATCAAATCAAAAAAGAGAGGCGAAAGATACCATAGCAATGTGGTATCAGATTGTCTGTCTCCTTGTAGTTGGATCCCCAACTTTTTGGAATGTCCCAAATTCTACTTGAGCATCCAAGTCTGGATCAATACCAGCAAAAACATCTCGGAACAAGGTTCGAGCGCCATGCCAAATGTGTCCGAAAAAGAAGAGCAAAGCAAAGGTAGCATGACCAAAAGTGAACCAACCCCTTGGACTGCTGCGAAAAACACCATCTGATTTCAAAGTAGCTCGATCTAATTCAAAAATTTCTCCTAATTGGGCACGCCTCGCATATTTTTTTACAGTAGCAGGATCAGAATAACTTACTCCATTAAGTTCGCCACCATAGAACTCCACCGTTACGCCTACTTGTTCAACGCTATATTTGGATTCTGCTCTTCTAAAAGGAACGTCCGCTCTCACAATTCCCTCTTCATCTACCAAAACTACCGGAAATGTTTCAAAAAAAGTAGGCATACGACGTACAAAAAGCTCGCGCCCTTCTTTATCTCTAAAGACGGGATGTCCTAACCATCCAACAGCTATTCCATCCCCATTGTCCATTGAGCCTGCTCTGAATAATCCCCCCTTTGCCGGATTATTACCAATATAATCATAAAAAGCTAATTTTTCGGGAATTTTAGACCAAGCTTCTGATAAACTAAGATTTTCGGCTAACCCATCGCTAACTCTTCGATATATTTCTTGCTGAAAGTATCCCTGATCCCACTGATAACGAGTAGGTCCAAATAATTCGATTGGGGTAGTTGCCGATCCATACCACATAGTTCCGGCAACTACGAAAGCTGCAAAAAAAACAGCAGCGATACTACTGGAAAGTACAGTTTCAATATTGCCCATACGTAATCCTTTGTATAGACGTTGAGGCGGACGGACACTAAGATGGAATAGGCCCGCTAATATGCCCAGTGTACCCGCAGCAATATGATGCGAAGCTATTCCTCCCGGAACGAAAGGATCAAAACCTTCTGCACCCCACGCAGGATTTACAGCTTGTACTTTTCCTGTTAGTCCATAAGGATCGGACACCCATATCCCAGGACCATACAAACCGGTTACATGAAATGCACCAAAGCCAAAACAAGCCACCCCTGCAAGAAATAAATGAATTCCAAAGATCTTGGGCAAATCCAAAGAAGGTTTTCCCGTCCGCTCATCACAGAATATTTCTAGGTCCCAATATACCCAATGCCAGATAGCTGCCAAGAAACACAAGCCAGAAAACACAATATGCGCACCTGCCACACCTTCATAACTCCAAATACCCGGATTCGTTATAGTTCCTCCTGAAATACTCCAACCACCCCACGAATTGGTTATTCCTAAACGAGTCATGAAGGGGATGACGAACATACCTTGTCTCCACATTGGATCCAGAACAGGATCAGAGGGATCAAAAACCGCTAATTCGTATAAAGCCATCGAGCCAGCCCAACCAGAAACTAGAGCTGTATGCATTATATGCACCGAAAGCAATCGACCCGGATCATTCAATACGACAGTATGAACACGATACCAAGGCAAACCCATGGAAATACCCCTTTAGCAAAGAAAAATAGACACGATGTCGTTTTATTTTATCGCATTGGAAAAGACTATCCATATCCTATGTACCTAACCCTTCTAAGGGATTCTGTGTCAGAAAGCGTGAATATTTATTTCATTCCATTAAAAATAAGAAGCCAATTCTGTTTGTAAGAAGAAAGAGAAGCAGATCTATTCTATACTCGATAAGTGCCAATATGCAATGGGTAGCTTGGGCTATTTCGAAAAACGAAGAATAGATCCCTAATCCCTCTTTGTTTATCATTCGAATCACAGATTCCTTTTTCTTTATTCAATCTGTCTTACCTTCCTTATATGTATAATTTTTCAATCTATGTAGCATTTCAATCTATGTATTAATAGAATCTATAGTATTCTTATAGAATAAGAAAAAAATGAAGATAATAAACTGCGGATTCTTTCTTTCTTTTCCATTCTTAAGTTTCCATATTAAAGTGTAGTTTTCTTACTTAAATCTAATAATATTAATCTAATATGCCCATTGGTGTTCCAAAAGTACCTTACCGGATTCCCGGAGATGAAGAAGCGACTTGGGTTGACTTATACAATGTTATGTATCGAGAAAGGACACTTTTTTTAGGTCAAGAGATTCGTTGCGAGATCACGAATCATATTACAGGTCTCATGGTATATCTCAGTATAGAAGATGGAATTAGCGATATTTTTTTGTTTATAAACTCCCCCGGCGGGTGGCTAATCTCAGGAATGGCGATTTTTGATACGATGCAAACGGTGACACCAGATATATATACAATATGCCTCGGAATAGCCGCGTCCATGGCTTCCTTCATTCTGCTTGGAGGAGAACCCACTAAACGTATAGCATTCCCTCACGCTAGAATTATGCTTCACCAACCGGCTAGTGCTTATTATCGGGCAAGGACACCAGAATTTTTACTAGAAGTGGAAGAGTTACACAAAGTTCGCGAAATGATCACAAGGGTTTATGCACTAAGAACAGGCAAGCCTTTTTGGGTTGTATCCGAAGACATGGAAAGGGATGTTTTTATGTCAGCAGACGAAGCCAAAGCTTATGGACTTGTCGATATTGTAGGGGATGAAATGATTGACGAGCACTGCGATACTGATCCAGTATGGTTTCCAGAAATGTTTAAGGATTGGTAGTGGCTGAATTTCTTGTAAATTTTTTTCAAACCTAAATTCGGGTTTTATGCGATTTTATAGAAAATAGAAATACTTCATGATGATGAATCATCAGGTTAAGATCGATCTAAACCAATCCATTTTTTCTATATACATACGACATGCCAACGGTTAAACAACTTATTAGAAATGCAAGACAGCCAATACGAAATGCTAGAAAAACGCCCGCGCTTAAGGGATGTCCTCAGCGTCGAGGAACATGTGCTAGGGTGTATGTGTGACTCGTTCAGATCATGAGTTCAAACAAATAAGACAATTTTTGAAATATCCATGATCGGTACCAATGAATAGGATAGAGCTTCTCTCTCCTATATTTCTACGGTATATAGAATTTATGGTTTCCTTTGGTGCAAATCCAATCATCTAGATTGGAAGAAGCAATTCCCCCATTGGTAGCAAATGGTTATCGATTAAGCGGAGGAAATAGTAATAAAAAGAAAAGGCTTATGCTCCTTTATCTTAAAAGAACGGACTAAAGGGTCAGCTACTTAGCCAACTTTCATAATTAAATACCGTCACTGTATGAATAACTCTTATTTATTGTGAAAAGAGCGATTTACTCTATAATGGATAGGTAGAGCCAAAGACTGTGAACTATACAAGTTCACAATACCTTTTGATGAAAGAAAGGGCTCCGGTGTATAGAGAGGGCCTCACCGTTTAAAAGAGAACCATAGAAACGATGGAACCCACTGTTTTTTTAGTATCGTTAGAATTTGTTATTTCTATGCGAAATAACTGAAGGGGATAGAATAAAAAATCGTGGTTGGGAAGGTTATAGTAGCAAAAGCCATTGGAATTCATATTTTATATATCGGAATAATCCGTTTTGTTATTAATGGGAAAAAGTACGGTTAAAAGAAGAGAAATCATTAGTTATTCATTAAGGTTAATTTGATTCAATGACCAGAGTTCCGCGAGGATATATAGCTCGGAGACGACGAACAAAAATGCGTTCATTTGCCTCAAACTTTAGAGGGGCTCATTTAAGACTTAATCGAATGATTACTCAACAAGTAAGAAGAGCTTTTGTTTCTTCTCATCGAGATAGAGGCAGGCAAAAGAGGGATTTTCGTCGTTTGTGGATCACTCGGATAAACGCAGCAACACGGATATATAAAGTATTCGATAGTTATAGTAAATTAATACACAATCTGTACAAAAAGGAATTGATACTTAATCGTAAAATGCTTGCACAAGTAGCTGTATTAAATCCAAATAATCTTTACACGATTTCCAATAAAATAAAGACCATCAATTAAAGGGATAAAAAAGTAATATACAGGAATAATTAAAACCGAATTCCCGGAGAGGGAACTCCGGGAAGATACAATAAATTAAGATTAAGTGGTAGGAATCAACGAGCATGTTGCAATAAATAAAAAACTATTTCTTTTTTCCCATTTTTCTTTCTTTTCTTATAACAAACAAAAGAATCTAAACTGGATTACTTTATTTATATATGAGTCTGACCCTTTCGAATAAAACATCAACAATCGGAACTTAAGCTCCGATTGTTGTTTCTTAAATTCTGGTTGGAGTTTCTTAAATTTCGATTGGAATTGAACTTTTGTGTTAATTGAGGAATATGTCTATTTTTTCTGTGTCTAGGACCAGTAATTATGGAAATTGACTGGGCTTGAAATTGCTTCTCATTTTCATAGTTACGGAATGGTAAGAAAGATAAAATACGAGCCTGTTTTATAGCAAGAGTAATTAATCTTTGTTGTTTCAAGGTTAATCTATTTATTCGTCTGGATAATATTTTTCCTTGTTCACTAATAAATCGATTAATTAAGCTCATGTTTCTATAATCAATTCGATCCCCCGGACCAATTCGGGAACGCCTACGAAAAGGTTGTTTGGATTTACGAAAAGGTTGTTTGGATTTACGAAAAGGTTGCTTGGATTTATGAAAAGTTTGTTTGGATTTACGAAAAAAAGGTTGCTTAGATTTACGAAAAGGTTGTTTAGATATATACATGATTTATTCCTTATTTAAAAATTTGAAAAAAAAATGGATTTCTTTATTTTATTAATTTTGGATCCAGAAGAAGTAGTCTTTCTTTGGTCCATATATTATTTGATTCATATACTATATATAAAAAAACCTCTATACATATGAAATAATATCTACCTAAAGTAGATTTTTTTTGTATTCTATCTATGTTCTATATATTAAATAATAAATTCTTACTCTTTCTATTCTTTAGAAAAATCAAAAACACGATGCTCCTATTTCTTTATTTCATTATGAGTCGTATGCTTGCGGCAATAACGACAAAATTTTCTTAATTCTAATTGTCCGGGTGTATTGTGGCGATTCTTTTGAGTACTATATCTAGAAATCCCCATCGATTCCTTATTGGTACCCTTTCGAACACAACTGATACATTCCAAAATCACTCTGATTCTAACATCTTTGCCCTTTGCCATGAACCTCCTTTCCTTTTTGGATCGACTTAACTTAATTCTTATACCTGTTCTTTTATTCTTCTATATTGGATCCGAAAAAGAAGAATAAAATCCAATAGAATAAAAAATGGAGAAATAATTAAAGAATACAATCCTTGTCGAATTAGCAAGGATTTAGCTTCGAAATCCTTTCATTTAAGTAGCAAGCCCGGCTTCTTGTGAGGCCTGACTTAGCTTGGATACCGCTTTTAATTAAATTTATGTTTTCTTCCAAAATGAGATTTACCAAATTTTTGATGACGCTGAGGTTCAACCCAATCCATCTTTTCTTTCTTTTTGCTTCGTATACTAAAAAAGAATTAAAAGAAAATTTTCGTCATGTCACGAAAAATTCTATCTCTCGTATAGGAATAACTAGAATTAAAAAAAAGGGAATGACAAAGCATCTGGGAATAAACGATTAATTTCTATCAATAAACCTGCTAAAGCCCCAAACCATAGAGTACTTAGCACGGGTGCTACAGAGAGATATGTTTTTATATCCCGCATTGAAAATCCTCCTTCCTTATTGGAATACATATATGATCAGATACTCTTGCCCAAGATCGTTTGTATTTCTTTATTTAGGCGAAATTCCTAACTAAAGAAACAAAATCAATATTCTATATATATAGAATGAACCATATAATATATAGAATGAACCATATAGACGAGATTTTCCTATCCCTAAAAAAGAAAAGGATGAACCCTTCTTCCTATACATTACTAAGGAATAGTAATCTTTCTTTTATAGGCGAAATTCCACTGGATTTTAGATATATACCCTTCCTTGATTATATGAGACCAAAAACAAGAAATGATAAGAAAGTTCTATATAGATAGAGAAATAGAAGGAAATTACGATGTGGAAAACAAGAAAGGAATTGTGTACAATGGCATTGTACAACAATTTGAAAAAGGGATGTAGCGCAGCTTGGTAGCGCGTTTGTTTTGGGTACAAAATGTCACAGGTTCAAATCCTGTCATCCCTACCTGTTACTTCTCTCTTCTTTATGGGCAGTAGCGGGGAGATCCATTAAAGTGTATATAACTTGAATTTGTGGATACTATACGTACGTGAGACACATTAGGAGTATAAAAGGATTTTCTTTTTGAAAGCGCTCTTAGTTCAGTTTGGTAGAACGCGGGTCTCCAAAACCCGATGTCGTAGGTTCAAATCCTACAGAGCGTGATTCCATCTATCTTATGTCGAAACAGAGTAAAATAACTTAAAAAAAAAAAAACAAAGTCGAATTACAACTCCAATTTGACCTCCTCTCTAGTCTGGAGGAGGTCAATCAAAAAAAATAAATATTACTCAATCAAAGATCCAACTGATCCCCACGCCTGTATTGCAAATACGCAGTCACGAATAATCCCGCTAAAGTAATAGGAATTAGGCCTAAGACGATTCCAAATAGAAAAACTTCAATCATTTCGATTTGTTCGAGGGGATAAAAAAAGAGGTACGATCTATCTCTAAATAATAGTCTAAATTATCCACGAATCTCAATGACCAAAAAAAGAATTGGTAATTAGCGTGGAAAAGAGTCCTATAATATCAGGAATCCAAAAGAAAGATTCTTATTTTCTGACTTATTCATTCAATTCATTTCAAATAAGACGTATCTTGTTCAAGCCAATAAATAGAGCTGGGGTTATAGTTAAAGCAGCCAGTAGAAAACCGAAATAACTAGTTATAGTAAGCATGAAGGGGTTAAATTCCATTTTTTTTTTTACTATACTACATATCATATGTTGGTAAAGCACTTACCTAAGTTATGGAAAATTCCTAATTCATCGGTTATTTTAGATAATACTAAAAAACAAAATAGAGCGAGATACAGAAGTGTAAAAGAAAATCGATTCATCAGATGGGACATGAGTCCCTAATTCCGAATCAAGAGATTTATTGTGGAATCTGTCAGTTAAGTAAAGTAATAATATTAAGAACTAGATCATCTAAACCCATTGAAAAATGAAATTGGATTTTTTGGGAATTTTGGAATAAAAGATAACTAAAGAATGGAATTTGAAAAAAGTTCTTTCTATTTCAGATTATTTCTTTTTCAATAGGATTTAATCCTCTTTTTAGAGCAAATGGTCGTCCCCTATTCCTTCTTATTTTAACTCATTGTATTCCATATGGAATAAGAGGAGAAGAAAACCATTCCAAGACTCCCGAAGACCCCCCAGAAAAAGGAAAAAATTTACTTTATTTTTATTTATTCATTTTTCGAACCCCAACCAAAGTTGATTCGAAGACGAGTTACTTCAATTATCTTTTTCTTTTAAGTTCTATCTTCTGTCTTTCCCTATTTCTTCTCGTAAAGTTACATGCTTGCAGTTTGGTTAAGAAAGTTAGACCTAATCCAACAAACAAGATAGGATTGATTACGAATCTTGATTCTTCAAAGAATGTATTCCGTTTCTTTCATAACGGATTATCTACTATTCGATTTTCTATTTTTTAGATAGTATTTTATACTAACCAATTTAATTCCTTAAAGGGAAAAGTTGGATTCGAATAAAACTTTTAACTAAAAAGGGATAGATTTCGCATATACTTATCCTTGTATTGCGTCAATATGAGAATATCCTTCCTAAATTCTTTATCCAAACCTATTGATCATTAACTTAGGTTTTCCCAAGATCCTGGTCACTATTCCAAATTAAATTATTCTAGTATTCCGAAGACAATGAAAATAAGTAGGACCCCAAAAATTGGGGTTTCTATTGATGCCTTGAATAACATGTGGTTTCCCTATAGACAAAGA